GTTTCTAAACCCTATTTAGATTGGATTCTGCTTGATTGGATTCACTTGACAGAGTCCAATTTTGATATAAGGCATTTCAAAAATGAAATCGAAATCAATAAGAATACAAAATCAATAAAAAGAGAGTGGGGCAAAAAACTTATTAGATACCATTGACTCCGGTATCTAATAAGTTCTACCTACTATTGGATTTGAACCAATGACTCCCGCCGTATGAAAGCAATACTCTAACCACTGAGTTAAGTAGGTAATTTCTCATCCCAAAGAGAACCAAACGGAACCCATCCCACGGATGGATTATAAATATCATATTCCTTATAAGCAATAATAATCTAAGCAATACCACTCAAAAATTTATGATATTGGATCATAGAATATTCATCTTGACAAGAAATTTTATGATATTGGATCATAGAATATTCATCTTGACAAGAAATTATATACATGATAAAATACGCATCACAAGTACTAAGGGCTATAGCTCAGTTGGTAGAGCACCTCGTTTACACACGCGCCAATGTTTTTCGGGGGAGTCCATCATCCACTCAAATAAAAATAAATACATTTTATTGCGAAATCGATGTCTTACTCCATAACTTTGAGGGAACAATAGCCTGACAAATGGTTCGGTCCAATTTTGGTGCCCCTTTAGGTACCAAACAGACCAGACCCCATCATTGATTTGAGATATTGATAAGGTGAATACCAGTGCATTCAATGCTAGGCATAATGAGTATAAGGTCCTCAAAAAATCTCTTTTCGTCCTATGAACTTTAAGGTGTATGAAGTTTCATATTTGATTTGCATTTTAAAAGGAAGGATAGAGACTTCATTTAACTTAAAACAAGCTAGGCCAGAGGCAGACCTACGTCAAGATAACCCCACCCTTGAAACACTTTGGTAGTGCTCCTGGATCAGAATCCCATATAATGAATCAGAGCACATGGAGCCATCTCCTTATCGGATTTTTCTGTCAAGAAAAAATATGGTGGATTGGCTGACATTTCTATCAGTTAATGAAAGAGCCCAATGCAAAAAAAAATGCATGTTGGGTTTTTGAAACAGTTCCGATCATTTTGATAATAATAAGTTTGATCTGTTTTACCGAGAAGGTCTACGGTTCGAGTCCGTATAGCCCTAGAGCCCTATAAATCTAAAATAAATAAAAAATCAAAAAGAAAATGAAGATTTGAAATAAAAAATTGTATAATTTTCATTTCTTCATTCTTGTTTGGTACTTGTAACTGACCAGTTGGTTTTTCAAAAGAAAATTTTTCCTAAAAACTCACTCAGAAAACTGAAATAAAAACTTCAGGGGGTGAAATCGATCCCTTTCCAATCGTGGATAAACAAAGCAACCTTTGTTCATTAATCCTCGGAGAGAAATTTCATATGAATTTTCCTGTCCACCACAATTAAGGAGTTAAGTTAGTGATACTCCTTTTCTTTGGTATACCAAACCTTAATGAATTTAAGAAGTCAAAGACATGAGTCCGGTGAAAAACCCCAAAGAGTTATTCACATAGATCTAGGGGACAGGCTAAAGTTTGTTGAAAAACGAATCTCTTTGGTAAGTTTCAGTGTCAACAATGTAAAATAAGCTTTTTCTTCGTATACCTCACCTAGACCTAGCGAAGTACAACAAAACAAAAAAGAGATGGTCTTCTTTTTCTGTATTCAATCAAGAAAAAACCCCATTCAGATTCTAATAAACGGAATATACCAAGACTAAGATATTCGAAAGAAATACTTATCCATTCTCTTACATTTGAATACTTATTTCATTCTAAATCATTAAGAAAAAAAAAAACGATAAAAAAATCCCCTTTTATTCAATATTCAAAAAATCAAAAGAATAATAAGTTCGAAATTCTTAAAGACAAAATAATAATTCTATTTTATTTGGTTTATTTGGAAGTCGCTTTCTTTAGCCATAATCCTAGGCGAAAACAAGAGAATTTGTCTAAGCGTAACATATAGAGTTATACTAACTAAAGAAATTCCAGAAAATTGACTTCAAAAAATGAAGTACACTGGAAGTAGACCGGAAATAGGATCCCAGTCAAGTCAGTCGATAAATCTTGAAATGAGATATGCCCACAAAAATCAAAGGGAACTAGATGGTTTGGTCAAAATGAATTCTTGTTTTGATTAAACAGTTCTGGATGACTTTACAACTTCAATTTGAATCGACCGATCCGGTCTATTTTCCATGTTTATAGGAGTCCGTCTATGTTTTTGCTTTACGAATATGATATTTTTTGGGCATTTCTAATAATATCAAGTCTTATTCCTATTTTGGCATTTTTCATTTCCGGGATTTTAGCCCCGATTCGGAAAGGACCGGAGAAACTCTCTAGTTATGAATCGGGTATAGAACCAATGGGCAACGCTTGGTTACAATTTCGAATCCGTTATTATATGTTTGCTCTAGTTTTTGTTGTTTTTGATGTTGAAACGGTTTTTCTTTATCCATGGGCAATGAGTTTCGATGTATTGG